AAAAGAAAGAACAAAGAAGCTCACTAATCCGGATCTACCACCGAACTATTCCTCGCATTTTTAATCTCAAGATAACGAAACTAAGAGCTCAATCATCCTATAAACTTGTCCAAAGGAACAGACTCTAATACAATAGGCATAAAGGAATGATTAGCCCCACAAATCTCAGAGCACTGTCCATAATATACACCAGGATTCTTCGAAAAAAACCTCAACTGATTCAAACGCCCAGGAACCGCGTCAGCCTTTACACCCAAAGAAGGCACAGTTCAAGAATGAATTACGTCTGCAGATGTAACCAAAACTCGGATATCCGTTCTCATTGGTACCACAGCCCGATGATCTACATCCAACAATCGCGCTTCACCTAGTTCTAAGTCCTGAGTAGGAATTATATAAGAATCGAACTTCACTTCTGTAAAATCAGAATACTCATAACTTCAATACCACTGATGACCAATACTCTTTAAAGTGAGTCCCGGCTGTCCGACCTCATCTAGCAAATACAACAATCGAAGAGAAGGAAATGCTAAAAAAAGCAAAATAATGGCCGGAACAATAGTCCAAACGGTCTCGATTTCTTGGCCTTCAACCAAAGATCGGCAAGAATAAGTATTCAGCATTAAGGAGCCCGCCGCATATCCAACCAACGTAATAATTATTACTAAAATTATTATAGCATGATCATGAAAAAAAATCAACTCCTCCATTAAAGGAGATCCCGCATCATTAAATCCCAACTGCCCTCACTGGCTCATATCTTCTCCCCTTAAACTACTTTATCTATACCCAACCACCAATAATCTACTGTGCTCAATCTAATGACCCTTCCCACCATTCAAAGAAAAGTCCCAAAGCAACAATTGAAAGAAAAAGTATAGATCCCAAAATGGCTTTAAAGGTCAGCCTGCTTGATATTATCACCAAAACAGGCAATAATAAAACCACTTCTACATCAAAAATGAGAAAGATAATGGCCAGCAGAAAAAAACGCAAAGAGAAAGGCAACCGAGCCGACTTCACCGGATCAAAACCACACTCAAAGGGCGAATTCTTTTCTCGATCCCCAGCCGCCGACCTTGAGAGAACTACCCCTAAAAAAAGCACCACAACTGAAAGAATTAAAGCAATACAAGCTCCTACAAGACACCCCCCCATTATAGCACTAGAGGTTCACATAGACCTCATATAAATCAACATCAATGATTCCCGCTCTCCCCCGGCGTAGCGCTTTCCCTAGAGAATAATTTTCTACCACAGCACCTTCAGCGCTGCACTCTTCTTACTTAAGCTACCAGAGAGCACAAAGCCGCGTGCTTTTTCACCCCTTCCTACCCATAGATAGCTGGCCAAGTGGTCCTTTAAGACCTTCATTAGTCCCACAAACTAACATTTTACTCTTATAAACTAACTCAGCTAAAAAAACACGGTTTCAGCCTTCAAAATAGCAAAATTAGCGGGCAACCAGTGTAAAGACAAAAGCGTTAAAGTTAAAGGTTTATACGTAATGAACCTATTCAAATACTTTGGGTTCCCTCCGTGCTGGGTTACAGTATACAAATATATTCTATATAACGCCGCCAGGAATCTTATTATAGCCACAGGAAGTACGAAAGGACCAAAATAAAACATACTAGAAGGAAAAATCATAATTTCTCCCATCAAATTGATTCTTGGAGGACAGGCTATGTTCAATGCACTAAACAAAAACCATCAGAGAGTTAACCTTGGAGAAACCGCCAATATGCCCCCCACTAATATCACACTCCGAGTTGCCGTTTTTCTATACCTATAATTAGCCAAAGCAAAAAGCGCAGAAGAGCAAAATGCATGCGAGACCATAAGGACCACCGCTCCACCTCATCCCCAACTCCTCTCCGAGAAAACTCCAGCTAAAACCAAAGCTATATGCCCGATCGAAGAATACGCAATGAGCGCCTTAAAATCAACCTGACGAAAACAGGCAATTCTACAAAGCATACCGCCCCAGAGACCAACAGCCAACAAAAAGATTAAAGACTCAGTACCAACAAAATTTCTATACTGATACACCCGAAGAATCCCATACCCCCCCAGCTTTAACAAAATTGCAGCTAAAATTATAGACCCCGCAACAGGCGCTTCAACATGTGCTTTCGGGAGCCACAGATGAACTGAAAACATAGGTAACTTAACTAAAAAAGCAGAAAACAAAATGAAAGCTAACCAATTCAACATCATGTGCTCAATCAATCCACCTCGTAATATATGATTAAATAACAGATTCCTCGATCTATGAATAAATTGCATTAAAACTAAACCAAACAAAAGAGGTAAGGAAGCTGCTAACGTATAAATTATTATGTATATACCAGCCTGAAGACGCTCAGGTTGATACCCCCAACCCAAAATCAACAAGAGTGTAGGAATTAAGGAAGCTTCAAAAAAGAAGTAAAAAGCAAAAGTACTTCTAAGACAAAAACAAAACAACAAAACAAACCCCAAACCTAGCACGAAATACAAAAACCCTTTCTCCTTATTACGCGACACCTTAACCTCTTGCCTGGCCAACACCATTATCAAGAGAATCCAAAGAGTCAAAGAAACCAAGACACGCGATATCCCATCAACAGCCACCCAAGAACTTGTGGAGACATAATTTCACTCCCCAACCAACAAAGTTGTCAGAGAAAGCAGACACACACAACATAAACCCCATAAAGTCACATATCACGATTTTTTCCTCAAAGCTAACAACAAAAAAAGAGAAGTAAAACTGACCAACAACCCTAGCACTTCTGACTCGACAAAGAAACTACGTAATCATTCCCACAAACGCGAATCATAGAAACAAGCACAGATAACCCTAAACTTGCCTCACAGGCAGCCAACGTGATCAACACTAAGGCTCTAAAACCTCCTGCTCAAGCGGTAGTCACCCTAAAAAGGAACAAAAACAACCTTATTAAGGCCGCCTCTATCCTCAGCAACACCCCTAAAAGATGCTTATTTTGAAGAGCCAAAGAGATAAGAGAGAAAAGTAGACAACAAAAAGCGAATAAACCAAGATACGATACTCCCATATCCTCTGTGTAGCATAGCTTAATCTACCTAAAGCGTTGGTCTTGTAAACCGAAGATGAGGACTAAATTACGCCTCTGCTACAAACCACACAATACGACTATGCCAGCACCAAACTAAGCCTTACAAATGAATCGAACATTCCTAAACTGTTTTCAAGACAGCATTGTGCCCAGCACAGCAAAGCACCTATTTACTCAAAACATTATCTCACCATAACCGCACTAAAGGAGCTAAAACAAAATAAGAAAAATACAGCACCGTAAACACCCAGCCTACCTCCTGATAGGGACTCTCTACAGGACAACTTCCCACTCAAGTTAGGATAAAAAACACCCCAACAAATATCCAAAAAAGTACCTGACCCGGCGGATAGAAAGCTAAAGAGCGATACTGCCCTCCCGAAGTTAAAGGTAATGTAAACAGAATCAACACAGCAGCGGCCAATCCAATCACACCCCCCAACTTATTAGGAATCGATCGTAAGATCGCATAAGCAAACAAAAAGTATCATTCCGGCTGAATATGAACCGGTGTCACTAAAGGATTCGCTGGAATAAAATTCTCGGGATCCCCTAACAACTGCGGGTTAAACATCACTAAAGTTACCAAGCCCATTAAAGCCAACACAAAACCCACTAAATCCTTAAAAGTATAATAGGCATGAAATGGCACCTTCTCAGCATCTCCGTTCAACCCTAATGGATTATTAGACCCGGTCTCATGAAGAAACAACAAATGTAAAATCCTCAAACCAGTAATAATAAAAGGCAAAAGAAAGTGGAGAGCATAGAACCGAGTCAGAGCAGCATTATCTACCGCAAAACCTCCCCAAATTCACTCAACTAGCATCTTCCCCACATAAGGAATACTTGAAAGAAGATTTGTAATCACCGTAGCCCCTCAAAAAGACATTTGGCCTCAAGGAAGAACATAGCCCAAGAAAGCTGTCCCCATCACCAACAGCAGCAACACAACTCCAATATTTCATGTGTGCTGATACATGTAAGAACCATAGTACATCCCCCGCCCAACATGAAAATATAAACAAATAAAAAACATAGAGGCTCCATTAGCATGCAAACCACGCAACAACCAACCATAATTTACATCACGAGTAATATGCACAACAGAACTAAAAGCTAAATCAACAGACGCCGTATAATGTATAGCAAGAAACAACCCTGTCACAATCTGCACACCTAAACACAACCCCAACAACGATCCAAAGTTTCATCAAATAGACAAATTGGAAGGAGCAGGTAAATCAACTAATGCATTATTTACTAATTTCAAAACAGGATGGGATTTTCGAACCGGACTCCGCATACCCAAACCGACGCAAAGCAGCCCCACGATGATAACAAATTTTCACCACAGCTAAAAGAACCAAAAGAAGAACAACAGCCAATCCCACCATCAAAGATGGATTTGATCCTAATTCCACCCCTTGCACCCGCAAAAATAATTCTGACTCCTCCACACTAATTGGAGGATCCAAAAAATACCCGCCCAAAATAATCTTATCCGCCAAAATAAGGACTGAAAGCAGCCAGGGTCACCCAGCTCCGTCAGCAATAAATAAAACATTAGGAGCTAAAGCAGCCACATAAGCAAATATAACCAATAAACCCCCCACATAAACTATAAATAAAATATAACCATATCACGCCGAATAACTTACTCCAACCAAACACGAACCCCCAACAACCATCAACAAAATAATAGCCCCCAAAGACAAAGGCTGCACAACTAACACCAACAAAGAGCCAACGAAGAAGAAAACGGCACAAAGAAAACAAGCCCTCATCTTTACTTACAGGATAAACACACACAACCTGATCTCTAACTTCCAATGCTAACATTTTCATAAACTATAAGTAACCTTACAAAAGCGCCAAAACCCCTAAAACCACCAACAAAAGCATAAGAGCTACAGGAAGGARGACCTTCCACGTTAGCCTTATCAGTAAATCATACCGAAATCGAGGATATCTCGCACGAACTCAAATAAAAAGAAAACTGAAAAACAAAGCCTCCGCCRCCAACAGCAAATCAAACTTTCTACCTAAAAGGGTCCCCCCCCCAACAAAAAATAGAGCAGTAAAAAGCCCCATAACCAAAATATTAGCGTACTCCGCCAAAAAAATCATAGCGAATCCAACTCTCCCATACTCGATATTAAAACCAGATACTAGCYCCGACTCCCCCTCCGCAAAATCAAACGGCGCTCGATTTGTTTCGGCCACAGCAGTAACAAACCATATCAGCCTAATAGGACCTATCAAAAATAAAAGCCATAAAATTTCCTGGGATTCCTTAACCTCAATAAAACTAAAAGTGCCTCTAACAAACAGCGGAAACAAAAGAATTAAAACCATCCTCACCTCATAAGAAATCGTTTGGGCCACAGCCCGAAGACATCCCAACAAGGCATATTTAGAATTAGAAGACCACCCAGCCAACAGAGTTCCATACACATTTAACGCCGACACACAAAGAAAAAAAAGAACACCCCACTTAAAATARACCACTGAATGCGCTCTCGGATACAACTGCCACACTAACAAAGCCAAAAAAAGAGCTAAAACAGGAGCGAAAAAAAATACAGAAGAATTCGCAGACAGCGGAATCGTTACCTCTTTAGTCAACAACTTAGTGGCATCCGCAAGGGGCTGAGGAAGCCCAACAATTCCCACCTTGTTGGGCCCCTTCCGCGTTTGTATATACCTTAGCCCCTTCCGCTCAAGCAACGTAAAAAAAGCAACAGCCAACAAAACACTCACATAAGAACAAATAAAAGAGGAAACTTCCAACATCTATGAGGAAAACTTATACCACAGTTTATATTTAGAGCCTAAGTCTAACGCACTACTCTGCCACCCCCACAAAGGGAAACATTCTAAATTTCCATATTTAGGGCTTAAACCTAACGCACTACTCTGCCACCTTAAATATCACTCTCCACTTTATTCACTCACAACTACTCAAATCTTTTGCCTAAGCTGGTCCTTTCGTACTAAGCTCAGAAACACAAATAAAAGATAGAAACTGACCTGGCTCACGCCGGTCTGAACTCAGATCATGTAAAGTTTTAATGGTCGAACAGACCAACCCTCGGGAGCTGCTACACCCCCAGGACACTTTAGTCCAACATCGAGGTCACAAGCCCCCCTTTCAATTCGGACTCTCAAGAGGGATTATGCTGTTATCCCTGCGGTAACTTTCCCTTTAATCAGAACCCCTTCTGGATCATCAACCGTACTTCTTTGTTTTAACTAAGGGAAGCTCTTTAACATTCCCCGGTCGCCCCAACTAAAACACCAAGCTGAAACTATATATCTACAACCTTTCATCTAACTCAGCCCAAACATTAAAGCTCGACAGGGTCTTCTCGTCTTTTTATTCCATCTAGGCTTTTTCACCTAAAAATCAATTTCTACCCCTCAGGTGGAGACAGAACCTCCTCCGTCAAACCATTCATACCAGCCTCCAATTAAAAGGCAAGTGATTACGCTACCTTCGCACGGTCAAAGTACCGCGGCCATTTAATATTCCTCTATCACTGGGCAGGTCCGACTCCTTATCCTCTTACAAGGAGCCATGTTTTTGCTAAACAGGCGAGGAGAGTATTTGCCGAATTCCTTCACCCGACTTCAATTTAAAAACGAACAGCTATTTTAAGCGACTTTCCAGGGTCATCACGTATCACACTTATCTTAGACACCACCCATCCTGCTACTGTCCTTCTAATACTCATTCTAGCATTATCTCTTGTAAGTCTTACAATCCTCTACTAATATCTCTATACTTCCTAACAATCACACTTATTTCTTTTCCTAAACGCTTTCGATCTTTTTATAACAAACTGCATTAACATCGCCAACTTTAAGCGCAGCCATCTTCCTCATCTATAATACTGATACATTCCCATTTTCTACACCGAAACTTATCTTTCAGTGCACGAATAGCCATCTACAGTAGTACCTATCTACTTAACCGTAATAGATTTTACTACGCCCTCTAAAGCGTTCCTGCCCCATGACCTTAGTGCTTAGACACCCCTCTAAAGAAACTAGCTATCATTTAACACGAAAGGAATCTCACCTCTTCCAATACCTCCTATCAAAGTTTTGCCACACTTAAAACTAGAAAGCCTAAAAACAATCCGCCTCACTGGGCATTGGAAGCTCGTTAAATTTCGAGAACCACCAATCTGATGAATCCACTAGCTAAACCATGATGCAAAAGGTACGCGAACACATCACTACTTATTTATCTTCCTTCACCAAACTCAATCATTCCTTTTCAGTACTTCTTCTAACTTTATCCCTAAACATTAAACGGAGCGCCTCCCGCTCTTCGTTCTCCCAGTACACTATTGAACCACAATAATTTATGTAAGGAATGCTTTATTAAAAAGATCTCTCTCAGAGTAAGTGAGATGCATTACTTTATGCTACACCCCCAGGAACAACTTCCGTTACCCCTACTATGTTACGACTTATCTCACCTTTCGGCGAGAGCGACGGGCGATATGTGCACGCTTCAGAGCTTCGTTCATACTATCTATATTAATTCCTATTACTTTTAAGTCCACCTTCAATGTCCTTTTTCAAAAACACTTCCGTTCTTGAATATCACTCTCAATTGTAACCCACCCTCACTCTTTCCATAAGCTGCACCTTGATCTGACGTCAAAAACTTCTCTTTCTCCTGCCCACTCAATTGTTCATCACCCTTAAGGGCGGGCTGACGACGACGGTATACAAACTGTTTTGCAAAAAAAGGCCAGGTGTCTCGTGGACCATCGATTACGAGGCAGGTTCCCCTAACCAGTCTGTAGCACCGCCAAGCTCTTTGGATTTTAAGCACTTTTATGCTCGTAGTACCCTGGCGCTAGATCAATTTACACCCTAGGGTAGTGGGGTATCTAGTCCCAGTTCCCTTCAGGGATTCTCGTGGCTTCATCTTTTCTCACATCGCTTCCTTCAGTATTTAGAACAGGCTGAATTTTACCTCTACCCCATCTCTTTACAAACTCATTTTTACTTCTTCATGGTATATGAAATCTTCCAAACTATACTAACCACCCAACCATTTACCATACACCTCGCTCCTTTGGTCTAACCGCAGCTGCTGGCACCAAAATTAACCAGAACATCCAAGCTAATCTAGTTCAAGCTTACACTCACTTTTATCCTAATATTTAATACTGGTGTTAGTGAAATTTCCTTCAGCATCTTTCAAAACCGTAATACCTAAACGAAGAGAAAACCGCTCCAGCCTCCTTAAGACAAGACGCCTTCTATCCTACCAATACTTCTATCCTCACCCCTTTTTCCAACGCAAACCATGTATTTTCCAATTACTATTGATGTATAATAACTAAGTCGGAGCCAAGCTCTTCCTCTAATAGCTACCTGAGAAGCTCCCCCCACGAACACCCATCACAATCAACGAACCACTGAGTTACAACATTAACAACCCTCTAGTCTAGTCCTCTTTAGAGTGTTACAACCATCAGCACGTTAGATTTTCATTCTAAAAGAATACAATTTAAGTATTGAAGAGCACCTTCTGAGTATGACATTTGTACACTTGCCTTCCAAGCATAGAAGTCTAAGCTTAATTAGAGAAGGTATTTTATGCGGTGTTTTGGGCACGAAGGGTTTTGATCCCTTAAGAGGGGTGTCTTAACTGCCCCCATAAGGCTTTTAGGTTAAAATAAACCCTAAGCCTTCAAAGCTTAAAAAAAACACAAATTGTTTAAAGCCTGCTTGCTTTAGTTTAATTAAAATAGTGGGTTGCAAATCCGAAGTAGGGCAGAAAAGAGACCTAAGCAAGTGATGTAAAATAAGCTAAGCAGCTAAGCTGTCGGGTTCATACCCCGAAAATGAATTACTCTATTCTTTTACAGTGTAGGGTGGCTGAGTCTAAAGGCGATGGGCTGTAGTCCTATTTACGGGCTAAATGCCCCCCTATAAGAACTAACTACTTATTAAGTTAATTAACTTGATGGTACTGAAGGAAGCGATGTGAGAAAAGATGAAGCCACGAGAATCCCTGAAGGGAACTGGGACTAGATACCCCACTACCCTAGGGTGTAAATTGATCTAGCGCCAGGGTACTACGAGCATAAAGAACAACTACGATCTCGCGGGGCCTATCTCTACCCAAAATACGAGCCGAAATCGCACGCAATGATTTTCGCTTCGCGAGACTACAAAACAAATAAGGCAGCGCCTCCCACTATATTAAATAAGGCACATAAGCATCTCACCTTACTAAAGGACTCTCTAATGTTTGGAGCGCCTCCCGCTCTTCGCCCAATAAAACAAGAATACCTCAATGAGAGATAATAAAATAACCTAAAAAGAGACCCTAGAATTAAAGGAAATAAACTAAACCAAACGTTAGTACTCACTGTGAACCTAATCACTACGACTTTTGGTAAAAATCCAAGAAGTGGAGGTAATCCTGCCAAGGAAAGAAGCGAGATCAACAAGAAAAATGAATCCTCCTTCGTTATTGCTCCTGGATTTCCAAGACTTAAAGAACCCTTGATATTAGAATTTCATACAGCTAGAAAAGTTAAGATATTAATCAGAATATAAATCCTAAGATAAACAATTAAGGCTTTCTCCCTCACTAAAACACTCAATAAAATTCAACTTAAGTGGTTTACGGATGAGTAGGCCAAAAGGGCACGGATTTGAGTTTGATTTATCCCACCTAACCCACCGATTAAAGCACAGAGTATAGCGGCCGTCACCAAAAATCCTGATGTAATCGATGATACCACAACAGATATTAAAAAAATGGGTGCGACCTTCTGCAGAGTCACAAGCAGCATCCCAGTTGCCCACCTTAGCCCGACCAGCACGGAGGGAACCCAAAAATGCCCAATAGGAGCAGCTCCCAATTTAATTAACAACCCCGCTATAATAACCAACACAGCAAACTTCGGCCTCTCAGAAATTTTTAAACCTAAAGCAATATCGAAAGCTCACAACCTTCCACCTAAAAGAAAAATAGACCCCAAACTCTGAACAATAAAATATTTAACCCCAGATTCTCTCTCCAATAAAGTTCCATGATACACAAGTAAGGGGAGAAAGCCTATTAAGTTTACCTCTAACCCCACCCATGCTATCAACCAATGAGAAGATGTAACAGACAACAACGTACCAAAAAATATAGTACAAACAAAGAGCAGTACATATGGAAAAGCCCTAAACATTAAGAAAAAGGGGGCACTCTAATCACTCCCCAAGACCAGGTTAGCAGCCCGATCTCACCACTATTTGTTTTTTCTAACAATTATTTTTACTTAAAATCCTCATCAATAGATTCTAAGATACAAGAACAACCACACGACATCTACAAAGTGTCAATACCACGCTGCAGCTTCAAACCCAAAGTGATGTCCCCTCGAAAAGTGCCCTCTCAAAGCACGCACTAAACACACCATTAAAAAAATTCTCCCGATTAGAACGTGAAGCCCATGAAACCCTGTAGCCACAAAGAAAGTAGAGCCATAAACCCCATCAGCAATGGTGAAAGATGCCTCATAATATTCTCCAGCCTGTAAGAAAGTAAAATACCCGCCCAAAATAACAGTTAAAACTAGACCCTGTCATCTACTAGCAAATCTCCCTTCTATAAGGCCATGATGCGCCCATGTAACAGTAAGTCCTGAGGTTAGAAGAACTCCAGTATTTAATAACGGAACTTCAAAAGGATTTAAAGGCGTGATTCCCGTGGGGGGTCAACAACATCCTACTTCTACAGATGGAGCCAGTCTTCTATGGAAATAAGCTCAAAAAAAAGCAAAGAAGAAACACACCTCTGAAATAATAAAAAGTGCCATACCCCACCGCAACCCAAGGGCGACATCTCGAGTGTGATGACCCTGGAAAGTCGCTTCGCGTACAACGTCCCGTCACCACTGAATTATTGTTAAACCAATTAAGAGAAGACCTAAAACAGCTAAAAGAAACGAATACCCATGAAATCAACTCGCAAGCCCCACCGTTAGAAACAAGGCTCCAAGAGAACCAGTAAGAGGTCAGGGACTAAACTCAACTAAATGAAAAGGAACTCGATGCATGGGACCTAGAAGCTTTAAGCTTATTTTTTGAATGCAAATCAAGTCTTTTAATTTAAAGTACTAAGTCTTCCGGGGCCTTAAACGTTTCTCGGCCGTTTTTAAATTAAAAGTTTAACACCTACATCCTCAGTCACCGAAAAGGATTAATTTACATTTACAACAATAGAATAATTATAGTCCCCATAATCATCATATACACGAAATCATTAAATGCTCTGACCTGAATTTTCTGTACAAAATTAAAAGACCTTCTAGCCACCTTATAGCAACCCTGTCCTCCAAGAATCTCTATCCAACCTATATCAATAGATTTGAGTAATCGTGATCTTCAGGTTATTGAAAACTTAGCTGGACCCTGAGCGCTTAACGGCACTAAAAACCATATCATTACTGTAAATCGACTAAATAATCCGATTTTTTTATCCTCTGATATTCAAGAGATAAAAGCGAACATAATTCCCAACAAGAGAATAAAAGGAATTCTCACTTTTAGGTGATAAGGCATAAAGTATCTCTCCCCAAAATCTAAAATAATCTGCTGGAAACCCCAACCTCTTACAATGGCTCCCGCTCTTAGGAAAAGAATCGGATAGTTCACGAAAAAATCTTGTTCCAATTTCCTGTGATAACTCACCTCTTTCTGGCTCCCCCAAAGACCCCTTATCGACAACCGGACAGAGTACGCCACTGTAGCTCCTGTTCCAATCACCAAAAAGATAAAAACAATCCACCTCGTTGGGCCTCTCAATCCGGCCTCCAAAATTAAATCTTTAGAATAAAACCCCCTTATAAAGGGAGCTCCGCATAGAGCTAAGTTAGCAAGACACATACAAGTTGCTGTTAAAGGAAGTTGAGAACATCCATCCCCCATAGTTCGTAAATCCTGCCTATTCAAGCTATTATGAATAATCGCCCCTGCGCATAAAAACAGTAACGCTTTAAACAAAGCATGCGTATATAAGTGAAAAAGAGCCAACCCAGGAAAACCTAATCCCAAACTCAACATTATAACTCCCAATTGACTTAAGGTTGACAGAGCAATCACCTTTTTCAAATCAGTTTCTAAATTAGCCGCTAACCCAGCCATCAGTAAGGTTCCCCTGGCAATCAAAAGAAGTCCAACACAAAACCCCTGAAACCCGGCTAAGAAAGGATAAAATCGAATTAACAAATACACACCTGCTGTCACAAGAGTTGAAGAATGAACGAGAGCAGAAACCGGAGTGGGAGCAGCCATAGCCGCCGGAAGTCAGCTAGAAAACGGAATCTGCGCACTTTTTGTTATCCCAGCAATAAGAACCATAAAGCATACCCAACCAGAGAGATAAAAATCTCACATAGAAAAAATCAATCAATGCCCCTGAAGAATCAAAACACCAATGGAAACCAAGATTATAACGTCACCAACTCGGTTTGCTAAAATAGTAAGCATCCCGGCTCCTAAAGATTTCATGTTCTGATAGTAAACAACAAGAGCAAAGGAAACAATCCCTAAACCATCCCATCCCAATAATAGGGCTGGTAATCTTGGAATAAAGATCAAAAAATTTATAGACAATACAAACAGCAGCACCAAGTGAATAAATCGCGTCAAGAACGGGTCTGTAGCCATGTAACTTACGGAAAAAGTTATAACCCTAGCCGAAATTAAACACACAACACAACTAAACCTAAGTCTTACTTTGTCTACTAAAAGAGGACACCTTAAACTACAAGAACTTATGCTGAAAATGTTCCACTCATATAAGTAAGATCTCTCAGTAAAAGCTATAAAAGCTACAGGGATAATTAGCACCCCTGCAACACAAAACAAAAAGACAGCGGCAACCTTAGGTGCTACAGGATTGTTTAACATCCGCGCAGGCGGGATTTACTTCCGCACTCTTTCGATTAACAGACGAAATGCTTAAGCTTAGCTACTCCACGAACGACTATGCTCGTCAGAATACAACACTAACAGTAAGCAGAAAATGTATCCTTGAACAGCACAAATAGCGAACTCGAAAATAGAATAAAACACTTGAACCAAAGCTAAAATAAGAACTGAAGAAGACCTAAAACACGCTCCCGCAAAATAGTTCCCAACCAATCCCAATACAATATGACCAGCACTTATATTAGCGGCAAGTCGGACAGAAAGAGTAATAGGTCGAACCAAAAGACTAACAGTTTCTACAAGAACTAAAAAAGGACTGAGAGCGGGAGGCGCTCCAGCCGGCAACAAGGCCGCTACAACAGAGCTCCAATTAACCACAAGAGCAGATAAAATCAAAGACAATCAAACAGGAAACCCAAGAGAGAAAGAAAGAAGTAAATGTCTTGTTACTCCAAAAACATAGGGAACTATTCCACTAAGATTCATTAAAATGATACCTGTAAATAGTACTGCTACCAGCCTTACAAATCCATCCAGTCCCATTCCTAAAGAGCGCCCCACTTGTGAAAAAATAGTCTGCTTGAGACCGCCCAATAGAAGCATTCAACCAGGATTTCTAACTCAATAATTAGAAATAAAAACTACCAAAACGGCCAGAGGCAACGCCCATATCAATAAATACAAAGATATGAACACCTCATTTTTATCATCAAAACAAGAAAAAATATCAACTAACATCAAGGCCACTGATTAGATCTTAAATTACACCCCTTAGGAGCACTAAACCGAGGCTTAAAAGTTCACCACTGAATAAGCATCAGGGTCACAACCAAGCCTCAAAAAAGGATATACAACAAAATTCAATTTAAGGGTGAGAGTTGGGGCATCCGAGAATGCTGGTAACCACAGCAACTTCAGCTTGACAACCTGATATTATTGCTTTAACTAATTCTCTTACCTACTAATAAAGCTATTAACTTTCTCTTATATTACCTAGTTAGTATAAATAGCACCTGTTTCTCTCATATTATGGAAGTCAACAGGGAGAATATTATCCCACTCCAACGCCGTGCTAAGATGCCCGCTTCAGACTACAGCCCGCTTTGCTACAAGTGCTTCTCAAACAATCACCATAAAAAATAAAACTGCAACGAAAGAAATCATTGAGCCAATAGAAGAAATTACGTTCCATTTCATATAACAATCTGGGTAATCAGAATAACGTCGGGGTATTCCAGCAAGACCCAAAAAGTGCTGAGGAAAGAAGGTTACATTCACTCCCACAAACATAATATAAAAATGTGCCTTAGTTCACCGAGCATGAAGACTTACTCCCGTAAGAAGAGGAAATCAGTGGTTAAATGCTCCAAACAGGGCAAAAATCGCTCCTATGGATAACACATAATGAAAATGGGCAACAACATAATAAGTATCATGTAGCATAATATCTAAAGAAGAATTTGACAGCACAATCCCTGTTAACCCGCCCAAAGTAAACAAAAAAATGAAACCTAAAGCTCACAGCATAGAAGAGTTGAACTTAACATTGGAGCCGTGAATTGTAGCAAGTCAGCTAAAAACCTTAATCCCAGTCGGAACAGCAATAATTATAGTAGCGGCCGTAAAATAGGCTCGCGTATCCACATCCATCCCAACAGTAAACATATGATGAGCTCATACAATAAATCCTAAGATACCGATTGCTAACATAGCATAAATTATTCCCAAAGTTCCAAAAGTTTCTTTTTTACAAGAATAATGACTTACAATATGAGAAATCATTCCAAAACCAGGCAAAATTAAAATATACACCTCTGGATGCCCAAAGAACCAAAACAAATGCTGATACAGAATAGGGTCCCCCCCCCCCCCAGGGTCAAAAAAAGACGTATTAAAGTTTCGATCCGTTAAAAGCATAGTGATAGCTCCGGCCAATACAGGTAAAGACAACAGAAGAAGAATTGCTGTAATCTTCACGGATCAGACGAAGAGCGGGAGGCGCTCCAACTGTATTCCCTGCCACCGCATATTCATAATTGTAGTAATGAAATTAACTGCCCCTAAAATTGAAGACACTCCAGCTAAATGTAAGGAAAAAATAGCAAGATCAACTGATCCCCCAGAATGAGCAAGATTACCAGCCAGCGGAGGATACACAGTCCACCCCGTTCCAGCGCCCCTCTCTACAGCAGCTGAAGAGAGAAGAAGTAGAAGAGCGGGAGGCAATAATCAAAACCTTATATTATTTAGTCGAGGAAATGCTATATCAGCCGCTCCCAGCATTAATGGTACCAACCAATTGCCGAAACCACCAATCATTATTGGCATAACAAGAAAAAAAATTATAACGAAAGCGTGAGCAGTTACGATCACATTATATAACTGATCATCCCCAAGCAATGAACCCGGTTGTCCCAACTCAGCTCGAATTAAAAGACTTAGTGCTGTTCCAACTAAACCCGACCACATCCCAAAAAGAATATATAAAGTACCAATATCTTTATGATTCGTTGAATAAAACCATCGCAT